TAAAGTTACAAAATTGAAACTTAATGGATTAGTTTCAACAACCCAGTTAAAGCTCTTATATATGGTCCGCTCTAGATATAGTAGAAATATCAAAATTCTTATTATTTAATTATTTATTATTATAATTAGAAATTGAATATTATAAAAATAACAAATTATTATAACACTAACAGGGCGATGGGGAAAATAAGAATCCCCACCCCGGAAATGAAAAAAAAAGATATTCAAAAAAGAAAACCTTTGTATCTTATTCGAGTTAAACCAATTCAGGTTACTCCAAATTTATTTGTCGTACAAAAAAACTTTTTGAATTACCCGTAGAAAGAGATTTCGCTAATGAAAAAGCTTTCAACGAAGCCCAATATCCTTTCTTTTTCCAAACATTTTTTCGAATACGCTTTTTTGATGTAGAAGTACGTTTTTTTGGAACTGCCATTCAAAAAAAAGGTTATGCAGTGCTATAGTTGGATGTCAAAGACATCTATTTTTAAACCAAAACGATCGGTCTCTTTATGTCATTATTTATCTATTCCTATAGATTTTCTAGATTCTATATATATATATATACTACTATACACTACTATACAAATTTCATAAAAAAAAAAAAATAGAGATGGGAAAATAACATAAAATGCTTCTATTCTACAACAAAAAAAAACAATATGATATAACCTTTTTTTATTTATATTCCATACACTATGCAGAAAAAAAAAGAAGAATTTGTATTTAATTTATTGGTACCTTTCTTTTTTATATCTCCATTCAAATCTATAGGATAGATTAGGATCTATTATGACATATAAATTGAATTGATGAAATTAAAAAAACGTAAAAAAAAAAGTCTTTCCTTTTCTATTTCTATCTCTGCCTATTTTTTTTTGTCGTCCTACATTTATAATTTATACATCTCCATTTATACATGAAAAATACATCAAAACAAAAAGTGTAAAAAAACCATTTTATCTACCTAATAAAATAAAAAAACAAACTTGAATTTTTTTTTTCTATTAATTGGTAATTGGTCAAGCTCGAAGAGAGAGTATGCCCAATTTTCATTTTCAATCAAATTCGAATGAGACTCGTAGTTAATCTGTTAAAGGATACATAATTTTGAAAAAAAAAAGAATATTTTCATTTTAGTAATAGTCATTTTTACCTTTAATTATATGTAAATGGAAAGAAAACATCGGATAGTCAAGAATAAATGAATTTATTGTAACGGAAGACAATCAATCAATTCCGCAATGAAAATGAACTAGTTAATAAGTTCGAATAAACAAACTCAAATATCGAATAAACAAACTCAAATAATTCGTTTTTCTTTTATTAAGTCAAGTTCTAGGACATCCTATGATTCATATCGAAATCAAGTACTTTTTGTGGTGGAATTCTTTGTATTCTTTATCGATGTATATAAATTATCGCCATACGTAATAATAAATAATAATTGAGATTTTCAGAAAAGAAAAATCTTACTAAACAAATAATTTTTTTTTTCATTAGTAACTCGGTGATATCATTTGATTCCTTCTAACTTCGAAATTTGAATATTTTTAAAATATTTGAGAAAGATTAAAAGATTAAGAATAGAAAATTCGAGTTAACTTTGTAATATCTTAATTTTTTTATTGCTCCCTTTCAATCAAAAGAGATAAGAGCCGGTGAATCAGAAACGATTAATTAAGAAAGAATAAGAAAAAAAAAGTTTTTATGGAGCATACATATCAATATTCATGGATCATACCTTTTGTGCCACTTCCAATTCCTATTTTAATAGGAATTGGACTCCTACTTTTTCCGACGGCAACAAAAAATCTTCGTCGGATGTGGGCTTTTCCCAATATTTTATTGTTAAGTATAGTTATGATTTTTTCGGTCGATCTGTCTCTTCAGCAAATAAATAGAAGTTCTATCTATCAATATGTATGGTCTTGGACCATCAATAATGATTTTTCTTTCGAGTTTGGGTACTTTATTGATTCACTTACCTCTATTATGTCAATATTAATCACTACTGTTGGAATTTTTGTTCTTATTTATAGTGACAATTATATGTCTCATGATCAAGGATATTTAAGATTTTTTGCTTATATGAGTTTATTCAATACTTCAATGTTGGGATTAGTTACTAGTTCGAATTTGATACAAATTTATATTTTTTGGGAATTAGTTGGAATGTGTTCTTATCTATTAATAGGTTTTTGGTTCACACGACTCGCTGCGGCAAACGCTTGTCAAAAAGCATTTGTAACTAATCGGATAGGCGATTTTGGTTTATTATTAGGAATCTTAGGTTTTTATTGGATAACGGGAAGTTTCGAATTTCAAGATTTGTTCGAAATATTTAATAACTTGATTTATAATAATGAGGTTCATTTTTTATTTGTTACTTTATGTGCCTCTTTATTATTTGCCGGCGCAGTTGCTAAATCTGCGCAATTTCCCCTTCATGTATGGTTACCTGATGCCATGGAGGGGCCTACTCCTATTTCGGCTCTTA